AGTCAAGAGGCATTCGGGAAGCGACTAGTCGCTTCTGGCCAAGCTTCTATCAGGCCGACCACTACATAAATAAAGAGATCCATATACCAGTCATGAGCGATAGTGAAGCCTAGAGAGGCGGAAGCTGTAGCTTTGCGGACGAAGCCGAGCCACTAATGGAGTGGCGAAGGAGGCATACTATACGTATACTAGATTAGTAACCGCTGAAATACCAAAAAAAAACGACAAAAAATTTCAGTGAACTATTTAAGCTATCAGTGTGATTGATCCGACAAGTACCAAGGGCTTTCGGTAGACTTCTTTCATTTCCGAATTAGCTTGCGACAAGTCCTAGCATTAGTATGAGTTCGTTGACCGCGTAAGGGCAATCCATCTTGATGACGAATTCCACGATAACAAGAAATCGAAATGAATCGTTCGATGTCTGCTCGTTCTCCCCTCTTCAATTCCCAATGAACAATATGATCTTGACCTATCATTTGTTCAATTTGGTCGATCTGATACTTAGTTAACTCTTTGATCTTTATGTTCCCACTGATACCTAATCGATAACGAACCTGAATGGCTTTTTTAGGTCCAATTCCATCAATTTTTGTTGAGGCAATTCTTACTTGTTTATCGGCAACTGATCTAGCTCCTGAAATATATGACATTCTTGATCCTTCCTTTTACTAGTCTTCTCGGCTGGAATCATAAATGAGTTGTCTCCTCTCTGATGATCTTTTCTATAGGTCGAACTAGTGTGAGCGGTCTAAACTTCGACCCGGATTTCTGAACATTATGTTCTCGTACCCAAGCCCTGAAAAAAGATCAAGAGTCTTGTGGAGGATAATTTCACACTGATCTTACTAAAGAAGTGAGAAAAGAAGTGAGAAAGTGCTCCGCGATGGGTCGCGTCGCGGTCTCAAAATGGAAGTTTTTCGCCTTTCTTAAGATAGCGCAGAAGGTCTTTTAGGGCCGCTATGTTCGCATCCCCCGACTCAACATCGAAGTGGTCTCGTGCGCGGCCATCATGTTGTCGGGTCTGAGCTGCCTGCGGTTACAGAATCGCCCGCGGAAGCCCCCTTGACTCTCTCTCTATAAAAAAAAGCTTTCTGCATCATCAGCGGCGCTGGCGCAGGTTTTTATTAAACAACGTTCGACTTGCATGTGTTAAGCATATAGCTAGCGTTCCTTCTGAGCCAGGATCAAACTCTTCTTTTGAGTATGATTGGGCCCCGCTGTGGTAGAACCTGGTGAACCGGGCGTACTACTGAAGATTGATTCTCTCTCCTGAACTATGTAGTACGTTATATATTCTTTAACGCAACTCAATCAAAATAAAAGCAAACTTATTGCAACTACATCAACAACCGGGGGGAAATTCACCGGTCCTACCTACTAACGCTAATAAGGTTGAAAGAAAGGATGCGTCGAGCAAGCAGCGCGACCCCCGGTTCTACTTAACTAAGCCCCGTGCTTGTACAAGGAGGAAGCCAATCCCACCAACTTGAATGACTTTTTTTTATTAGTATACCCTTTGCTTTTAACATGGACGAAGGAGCTCAACAAACGTGACCGGGCTGCTCATGAGAGAATTTTGAAAAAAAAAAAAATGACCTCTTCCTTAGCGCAAGCGCTAAGTAAGCAAGCTACCTTTCTTTCTTCTTTCTCAAAAGACCTTGATGGAATGAAAAGCAAAAAGAAAGAAAACCCTACCCGTTCGAATGAATTGAAGAATGAAAAGTGCCAGCCCAAACTAGCTGGGATTTTTGGGGTCACCTCGCAGCCCTTTCCTCCAATCGAGTTGCAGTTGGCCTTGTTTCAGTCAGAATAAGTCCCCGGGACTTTATCTTTTTAGTAGGTTCTTTAGTCTTCGCTCTCAAGAACTAGTACGCCCTGTTCTCGAAAGCCGAAGAGCAGCTAAACTAAGCAACTTGTTGGGAGATTAGGCGGCAGTTGAAAGAGCTGCTCGAAAGCCCCTTGTTTTTTAGTATTTTTATAAAACTCATAAAGGAAAGAAGGCCGGCCGTTATGGCCAATTAAGCAAAGCACTCGCAAGTCGTCGAATTGTTATAGAATAACGACACCACTTTTTTCTTTCATATAGAAAAAGAAAGGATCCGCCAAAAAAAAATAATAGAGAAGAGAAGAAATAGGCTCAGCCGCACCCCATCCATCCATACGACACGATAGCTTCAGCAAAGAGTAGAGAGAGCTAAGCTATCATACAATTTCCATTTTTTATAAGCAAGCGTACCTCCGGCCTACCATACACTAGTCTCAATCAATCTTTTATTTGTGTGTTGTTCAATTTGAAGGTGGTTTCGCTCTTAGATATCTGCTTGCCTTGTCTTTTTCTTAGATTTCGGAACGCTCTAAATAAGAGTATGCACTCGATTCTTCTAATAAGCGATAACATATTTTCTTTGTCATTTTGGCAACAACAAGGAGGGAGTTATTTTGAAATGCATTGTTTGGGTGGTCCACCAACAGAGGGCAACCCCCAGCAATTGAAAGAAAGTCGCGAACGGTCAAAATGAGGATCTTTGACACCTCGATTGGACCGAAGCCCTCTCATGCGAATGAAATCCATTTAGCCAATGTTTTGTCCGGGTTCACTGAAGAAATGATTATTTATATTTTTAAAGAGCCTGAAATTGGCCGACACCTTCGCGCGCATATGTAACTTATGTCAAAGTGATGCGCCAACGTCTGCGTTGAGTCAAAACTCGGTTTCAATCCTAATTCGACATCACGGAACCCTCATTTGAGAATCGGGTGCGGAAGAGACTAGAGGTAACTCAAAGCCCTATCCGTACCCGATCTCGGTCTCGGATGACGCGGTCAGAAGATTCGGAGGGTGAGCAGCCACCGGTTCTCACCCCCAACACTAGTACGGTCAGCACGACAACCTCGGAATCAGTCATACTTGATTTGACTAGGTTAGAGAAGATAATGGGAAGACTAATCTAAGAAGTAGAAACCATATCCACCGGCATGTCTGCAATGCGTTCGGCATTCCTCCAATCCCAAGTAGCTCCTTCGTTTTCCTACAATCCTCCGAACATTAGTTCTCCCATATCCGCCTTCATAAATCCACATCAGTCCCCTCCCAACAATTCATTCTCAAAATCCATATGCCAGTCCCAATACCTATATTAGGTGGATCATGATGCAGAAACGGAGGCCCGAAATTGTGGGAATATTTCTTTGGCCCCTCTTTCGAAATACGCTACTCCATGAGCCCCGTAAGGAAAGGAGTACTTTGTCATTCCTCGATTCTCGGCACCATCGGGTCTGCTTCTTCCCAAACATCATCGTTATCTCAGCTCTCGCCATTTCAACCCATATCTAATGTAGCCCACAGCTCGCCCCAAACCCTACCCAGCTTTCCAGGCCATCCAATCTCCGTCATTCCACTGACGCTCACCTCCAACCACCTCGCCCCTATAGCTTATGGGCAAATCCCATTCCCCCAGCGGGGATGAACGAGTATGCGGATAAATTCAAGTTGAGGATTTTTGGAAGAAAACGCAAGGCATTGGCGGTTTTTCCACCAAATTAAGGGATTTCTCCCTTTATCCTGATTCACACCCATTTAGAAAGATATCAAAAGGGTGAAAAGGAATTCGAAAAAGACAACGGAAAAGGTTGTCCCATCTCTCATCAACAAGCCTATTGTGCCGATGTCTGCCCTTTAGAGAAAGACGAAGGGGCTGTCATCCGATTGTTCCAGAAGAGTCTTACGGGCCCTGCACTGAAATGGTTTACGTCACTAGATCATTCTAAGTTAGCCTCGTTTGAGCAATTATCTCAAATGTTCATCGATCAGTACTCCTACAACTTAGATGTCAAACCAAAAAGATCAGATCTCGAGGCTCTAAGTCAGAAAGGTGATGAAAGTTTCAGTGCCTACGTAGGCAGGTGGAGGGCTGTCGCTGCCCAAATGCGAAAAAAACTCTTTGAAGAAGACTCCATCAACTAGTTAGAAGAAGGCTCTTTGGCTCATTCTTCGATTGCTGGCTATCTGATGTCACAGACCCAGACCACATTCCAAAGCAGCACCTTTCCCCTTTTCAAAATTATCATAATAATAAGGTAAGCTTTCAAGCCCCTTGACTTTCGAAACTATTAGTAAAGCCCTGGAGCGCCCTTTGTATATAAAGGTAAGGCCTTAGTTTTCCCTATCAACCTAATAGGGTGCGGTGCTTTCTGTTTTTTGTTTGTGTGTGCAGTAAGGAGATGTTTGGGATAAAAGCCCCGTCTCCCTTCTAACTAGGAGAGAAAGCTCTGCGAGCTTCCCCTTTGCTCTATAGAAATGGATGGAAATGCCCGCCCGTTCTTCCAAACGCGTCTTGGTCTTGGAGCAAGAACCTCCGCCCGCGGGCGGGCTTCCCTACTATTGGATCGTGAACCGATGCCGTATAGAAGACTCTAACCACTGAGTTAAGTAGGTCAATGAGAGTTCCTATTCGATTCATTTCTTTTTTCTTCAATTGATCAACGCTATGCTATTCCATGACTCCCACTAGGTGTAAAGTGACTGGGTTCCAAACCTCACCCTTGATAAAAAGATATTGAAGCAGCTTCATTTCTTTCTGTCTTTCTGTTACGCGACAGCATCACGGTTGTTACAGTCGGCGCTCTGCGTTCATGATACTGGGGTGGGCTTCCTTGATATTAAGGTGGCAAAGCGGTCGGGAATTGGCTGAGGAAGAGGAAGAACCTGAACTTTTATTATCTCTAGCTGTTGGAACAGGGGCGGTTGAAGAAAGTCGTCTGGAGATTCGAACGCCCGCCCTGATCAATGCGAAATTGATCGAGATGGGATCATGATTTTCTTGGAAATGCGTAAGTAAGAGGAGATGGGAGTAAGCGGGCGTTCTATATACTATGAAAAACCTTTTGCATTTCTTTCATTTTATAGAAACTTGTGATGCACTTCTATAACCTTTCTAGTGAAGTTCACTCCTTTGGTATTGAAACAACTCTGATTTTAGCAGCAGAAATTTCCTTCT